TTCGCTCAAGAAAGACTCCAGAAGATATTGATCGTAAATAAGAAGACTGTTTACGAAGAAAAAGGAATATATATTCGCATTCATATACATAAAAATTATGTAGGAACCAAAAGAATCTTTTCTTTCTTTTTGAAAAGACGTAAATGGATTTTTTTGAAGTAATGAGACTATTCAAATTATGATATTCGTGGAAAATAAATCGCAATAAATGCAAAGAAGGAACATCTTTGATCCAGCATTGAAGGATTTGAACCAAGATTTCCAGATGGATGGGATAGGGTATTAGTAGATCCGACACATAATTTAAATGTGATAATTTATCCTCTAAAAAGGGAAATATTGAGTGAATAGATCGTAAATTCTGAGATTTTGGTATTCTTTTTTCTTCAAGGGAGAATACTAATCGCGACGAGAATGAAATTTCCAGAATGACTCCAAAACCTTCTGATACCATTTGAGAATAAAAATGATAAGAAAAAGAATTCTTGTGCAGCGAAAATCCATTTTGGTTAGAATCATTCACCGAAGAAATCAAAGATTTCTGTTGATACATTTGAGTAATTAAACGTTTCACAAGTACCAAACTAGATTTATTGTCATAACCGATAATTTCCACAGGTTCATAAAAAATCAAACTATTGAAGCTATGATAATGAGCAAGTGAGTAAAGATACTCCTGAAGGAGTAGCGGATATAGGAAGTTTTGTTGCCAAAATCTCTCTTTTTTCAATCTAAATATCCTTGTAATTCTGCTATTTAAATAAATTTCTACTTTAACCAAAAAAGAGAGGCATTTCTTGTGTTATGAAATGTTACATAGTGCAATATGGTCAAAACGGCGTATGTGTTTATGTTGTATATAGTCTATTTTTTATCTTATAGTAAAATACTATTTATAAGAAATATTTATAAGAAAATAGTAGAACTTCTAACTAGAATAAATTAGAATAATAGAATAAGAATAGAATAAGAATATTATTGTTCTAATTATTCTAAGAGATAATTCTAATAATATAGTCTAGTATTATTATATACTATGCACTGTCTATACTTTTACTTTATATTTTTTCTATTTTAAATAATCTAAAATAAGATAGACTTTTTTATAGACTTTTTCTACTTTTTAAACTTTTATACTGTACTGTGATTAAAAATCATAAGAATAATCTAAAAAGTAAAAAATTATAAAATTATAGAAAAGTAAGAACAAAGAAAGAATATATACTCCGGAGACAAAGAGCCCAATCTACAGATCTTTTTCTTTTCCCTTTCTATCTAATTTGATTTTCTTTTCCTTGTTAATATAACTAGGAATATAGGAATAATAATAAAAGAAAGAAAATAACAATAAGAAAAAAGGGTAAAAATCTTTTATTTTCGCAACCCAATCACTCTTTTGACTTTGGAAATAAGAATTTTTTATCACTATACTCTTTCTTCTACACATCCGTCTCCAATCCACAATAAAGAATAATTAGGCTTAATAAAAAAAAGAATCAATGGTCTCACAAGAGACCCTTTTCCCACATCAGGCACTAATATATTTTTAACGTATAATTAGTAATTTGATCGGGTAATCATTCAAATTAAGAAGGGAAGCTCGTTGCTTTTTTGTCTTACTCAAATTGGAGCCATAAGGCTCTATCCATTTATTCACTAGACCAAAAATACTTTACTGAACTTTAAAAATGTTCTAAAAAGAAAAATTCTTGTTCTATTTATATTATGAGTACTAAAATTTTTCTATTTTTTTCTATTATTCTATTAATATTCTTTTTTTTTCTATTCTTTTTACGACATGCTCTTTTTTCCATTCATTACCTTTCAGGATCAGTCGCGGTCTTATAAACTATACCAATAGTCTAGACGAATTTCTTCATCCAAATGTGTAAAAGATCATAGTCGCAATTAAAAGCCGAGTACTCTACCATTGAGTTAGCAACCCGGATCAATATGAAGTGTAGATATGATCGAAATAAAAAAAAATTAAGCAAACTCATCCATTTTACTAAAATGAAGGAAAGAGCCAATAGGGAATGGGGATAAAAAGAAAAAGATCTATTTATATACGATCAAATTATATTTGTTTGATACGCCATTGTCAATATGAATGGATTTTTTAGAAAACAAAATTCAAGAAATTCTATGTAAATTTGTGTTGGATTAGCACAACATAAAGAATAAAACTTTGAGTGGAAAAAAATAAGGAATAAGAAAAAGGCATAGATAGAAAAATAGCGGCTTTTTTTAATCAAAAAAAGAAAGATACAATACAAATACAAGAAGAAAGATTACCCCCCTTGTTGGGGGGTTCCACAAAAAGAAGAAAAATAAGAATAAAATAAGTATGAATAGAACAAGAAAAAAAGAAACTTTGAATAAAGAATTAAACAAAGATAGGTACTCTTTATCCTATACTTTTTTTCTTCATAATTCTTGTTTTTCTTTTCTTTTTTTATCAAAAGAAATTTGAAATTCTTTAAAGAATTCTGTCTTCCTTAAAATATCATAAACAGTTCCTGTGGGTTGAGCACCTTTTTCAAGGAAATAGAAGATAGCAGGAACATTTGAATAAGTTTGATTCTTTATCGGATCATAAAAACCCACTTTTCGAAGATCTCTTCCTTCTCTTCGGGATCGAACATCAATTGCAACGATTCGATAGATGGCTCATTGGGATAGAAAGATGCCCCCCTAGAAACGTATAGGAAGTTTTCTCCTCATACGGCTCAAGAAAAAATGATTTTAATTTATAGAATTTCTATTTCTATCTATATAGATAGAAATAGAAAGAGAAATGGGTCTATAAAGAATTAGACTGAAATTTGAGCCTTTTTTTTTACTTCTTTACAGAAAAAGAAATTTCATTTATACTCCTAACTCAAGTTGGGTATTTTGAAAAGAGTTCAAAAGGAAATCCTGAAAATTTCTTGAGCTGTCTCTAACCTCTTTTTTTGTCTATTTTCAGATCTATCTTTTTTTACTCATTCTGATCCAATTGTTGAGACAAGTTAAAAAAGTGTTTCCTTGTTCCGGAATTTGTTGTCTTTGCTTTGCGCTTTTTGAAATCATTAGGTTTAGACATTACTTCGGTGATCTTTACTCCTTTTCAAAAAGGCAGCAACATACCTTTTGTTTTTTGTTCTTTCTATGGAAAAGGAAAAATCATTTTATTCCTTTGTGATACACTCTTGATCGAAACAGTTTGAAAATTTCGACAAATTTGGTTTTTTTTCATTTCAAACTTGTTCAATTTGGAACCTCTCCTTTTATCTATATTTAGATATTGATGATATATTTACAAAGTTGATCTAACTTATTGATTATCACTAACCCTAGATTATTACCCCGATAAAAGAATCAATTATTTTTGCTCGAGCTCCATCATATGCTATACCTTATATATAATATATACTCTTAGTATATACCATTTATACCAATTTATACCATTAGTATCTTTATTTAGCAACCCAAAATAAATTCAATCAGGTTCCTAGCAGAACAAATCATGTCGAGACAAGAGCATCTTCATTCGTATAGAAGATGGTGGATGTCAGAATCCACAGCCAATCATGTCCTTCAAGTCGCACGTTGCTTTCTACCACATCGTTTCAAACGAAGTTTTACCATAACATCCCTATAATTTTCTTTTAATTTGGATTTAATTTGGAACCATATGCAATTGATTCAATATGGAATCATGAATAGTCATTGGTTGAACCGATACATAAGAATCTACACTTATAGACTTATAGATTAAGTCTATACCCGGAAAGGATTTCACTTAAAATTACCCCCATATTTTCTCATATGAATAATATCACATAAAAAAACAAATCAGTTTTAAGCAAACTTATTTACATCTTCAACAAATATTTCAGGATTGTCCATCATAAATTCTTTATTCTTAAAATAAATTAAAAGAAAAAAGATTATAAACCTAAAAAAATCCTTTGGCTTTACTTTCATTCAGATGAAAAAGAAATCCCCATGAATGGATAAAAGTTTTTATTTAACTAAATATTTCATTGAAATACTCATAAATATTCAATTATAGTCAATTAGAGAATAATAAGATATTCTTAATAAAAGAAATATACAAATAGACAATATATATTCTTATGTAAAAATTATGTATTTATGTATGTATTTATGTATGAATATATTCTAATATAAATATATCCTAATATATTCCTATTTTCTCATTTTTTTATTTCTATTTATGAAATATGATTTTCTGATTTGAATATTCTGATTTACTTTTTTTTTTACCATCTCCAATTGAATCTGATTTTCATTTAATTTAAAACAGAGAGATAGTTTGAGAATAAAGTTTCTTTTTTTTTTATTATTAAAAAGTATAAAAAGTCTCGTGTAAGGTAAGATCAAAGATAAAATCAGAATCCGAGGATTCTGATCTTTTCGCATCCATCTCCATCATAAAAAAAAAACAAATAATTGTTAAATTCAATTTTCAATTTCAATCGAGAAGAATTTTTCGTTTCTGATGCGAACGATCTGGGACGGAAGGATTCGAACCTCCGAGTAACGGGACCAAAACCCGTTGCCTTACCACTTGGCCACGCCCCATTTATTTTTGGTCTAAGAAAAACTAAGATAAATATTTGTTATTCGTCAATAACCAACCTAAAGAAATATAGGACATGTTGCCGCTAGGATTCAACATAATAGATATAGAATCAAAAAGATTAATTGATCATTACTTAGAATTCAATTAAGATATTCTATGAAAATAGAATTACTTGTATTCTTATTTGATTGGATAATATAAGGAAGGATTCTTGATTGGGGAGAAGTCAAAGAAAAATAAGAATTTCTTTCTTTTATCTGCCTTTTTTATTTTCAATTTTCCCTCAGAAAAACAACTCAATCCAATCTGATAATTTATTCTTCAATTTAATTTGAATCTTTAACTTTAAGAACAAGAAAAGAATATTTGTTATGCTTAATATCTTTTGTTTAATTTGTATCTGTCTTAATTCTACCCTTTATTCGAGTAGTTTTTTATTCGCCAAATTGCCCGAGGCTTATGCCTTTTTTAATCCAATCATAGACGTTATGCCAATTATCCCTTTACTCTTTTTTCTCTTAGCCTTTGTTTGGCAAGCTGCTGTAAGTTTCCGATAAAAATTGAATCTCTAATCTCTATTCAATTCATAATTTATTTGATAAAAAAAAATGAGATTTTATTCTGAAAATCAATAAGACCATAAATAAGATTCAGATAAGTCTGGACATTAGGAACCCTCGATTCAAAAAGTCTGGTATTTTCTATTTTATATTGAATTTTAATTTGAATATTGAATAAGGGAAGGGGGCGGATGATCTTTATCTTTTCTTTAAAAAACTAATCAGCTTATTTCTTTTGTTCTAACCTTTCCTTTATAAAATCCCATACCCCATAAAATTACTTAATTATAGATATGAGATATGAATATGGCAAGAAATTTTTGGTAACGAAAAAATACGAATCTTATTACATTAGAAAAAAATTCGTGAAAATAAATTTCAAAAAAACTTCCTTTTTTTTCATCTTTAGAGCGATAGTATGTGTCGTAAAATAGGTGATCTATTTCCTTAAAAAAAATGATCTTATCTTATCTTGGAGATTTGTAATGCTTACTCTTAAACTATTCGTTTACACAGTAGTAATATTCTTTGTTTCTCTATTCATCTTCGGATTCTTATCTAACGATCCGGGGCGTAATCCTGGGCGTGAAGAATAAAAAGAATAAAAAAAGAGATGAGATTCATTTTTACTTTTTCCTTTCTTTTTTCATAGGTAAATGTATAAAGAAAAGAAATGGAATAGATGTTAGATAAAGATAAAAGATTCATAAATAATCAAAAATTATTCCAATTATAAATTATAAAATCTCAAGTGATCGGGGGGGGGGGGGGTCGGAGAGAGAGGGATTCGAACCCTCGATACGAATAATTCGTACAACGGATTAGCAATCCGACGCTTTAGTCCACTCAGCCATCTCTCCCCATTCAAAATTGGAAATTTATCATGTTATTTAACACATGAAGTCAAGATTTATAACAATTTTGATTTTACTTCAATGATTCAAAAAAGATTTCTCGAATAGAAAGAATACCTTACTTCTTTTATTTTGTACAAAACAAAAACTTCATTTACCCGGCCTGGTTAAGTATAAGTACTGGCCGGGCCAGTACTTCTTTTGCTCCGACAAATAAAAATTTTTATTGAAACGAGAAGAGTAATTTTCATTACCATTCCTAATTATTAGAAATTAGATAAGATTCTAATAGATAGATTATCTTCTAAATTATTGAAAAAATTATCTATATCTAACTCTATCTAAATTAATAATTAATAGAATTAATATATTCTATTTTCATTTTATATTATATATATTTAATTTACTAATTGAATCTTAGAGATTCTATTTCTATTCTCAGTATATTTAGTATATTCTAGTAAATTAGAGTCGAATTTAGAATATTTAATCTTTATAGTAAAAAATAGTAAAAGTGTTCTAGTACTCTTACTAGTACTAGTAAGAGTCTTTATAGTATTTTCTAGTATATAGTATATACTAATATAGTACTAATATTGTACTAAGATTTTTCATCTTTATTTTTTTTTCTTTCTTAATACTTCTTTCTTATTAATATTAAGACTTCTTAAGGGAATTATTAAGATGAATATAATACTGAACTTCAATTTTCATTTAGAATGAAATTTGTTTTCCATTAATGAATTTCCTAATTTTATAAATTTTCTATTTAAGAATAAAAAAAATATATCTGATAAGAGAAAGAATATCAAAAAAAAAAACACACACATATTTCTAAAATGATACTCTAAATCATTTACTTGTTCAAAGCAAAGGACAAGCTTGAAAGTTTGAGGCCCAATTTACCCAAATTCAGAAAATCTAATGGTTCAAATGAAGAGAGGTTTCAAAAAATAAAATACTTATAACTTTAGTACACTATTGAAATTTGACTAAACTTTTTGCTATTTACCTATTTTTTTTTCAAGTTTTCCCGCGGTGGAACAAAATACGTGTTAATGCTGAAATTTTCATGATTCTGATGCTATCTTGATTACATCTAATTACTTTGTTAGACAAAAGGCCCATTTATATCCAATAATGAATATGTAGCGGGTATAGTTTAGTGGTAAAAGTGTGATTCGTTCTATTAACAACTTCAATAGTTAAGGGGTCTTTCCTTTTTTTTTTTCATATTTCATATTCCGATCAAAAACTTTATTTCTTAAAAAGATTTAATACTTTATCTCTCAATAGCACATTTGAGGAAAAAATATACATTATCACGATTTCTATCCAAAAGACAATCAGAATTTTCATAAAAAAAATTGTATTATGGAGTCGAGAAGCATAATTTTTTTGATTGGTTCAATTCTTCCAATTAAATGAGTATGAATAAAAGATCTATGGATATATAGTACAAAACTTTCAATCGTAACTAAATCTTCAATTTTTG